CGTACACGTACACGTACACGTACACGTACACGTACACGTACACGTACACGTACACGTACACGTACACGTACACGTACACGTACACGTACACGTACACGTACACGTGTGTGGGTTGGTATTATGTCCTGCTACCATTAAGTTATTGTCCTTGTGAAACTGTACATGGTAGTATACAGTAATTCACGTGCTTGAAGTTATGTCCTAGAATACATGAATGGGATGTCCCGGCTCATAATTATGAGGGTGGAGGAGGTACATCGAGGTGCTCGTCTACTATTTTAGGTTTGATTTATGGCCCGCCGTGGCCATGGTGAGTCCAAGCATACCCCGAAAAAATAAAGATACCAAATGCCTGACACCACAGTTATGTGTGAGCATGGGCTGATTAGTCATTAGTCCATCGAGATGTCTTATTTAAGAGGAACGAGTGGGCGATTTTAGGTGTTATGGTCCTGAAGTAAGAACCAGATGTCAGTTATAGTTTCAGTCTAGTGACCCCCAAGTTTTATGGGCTCAGAGCGAGAAGAGGGATCCGTATTGGGCGGGTTGCTGGTTTCACGGAGGATGGTAAATTAAGGGACCCCTGGGGGAGAGGGATAGTCATGGTTTGATGGGTTTGATGTCAGTTTGGGTGTTATGGTCTATGTCCAGTTATGGAATGTATGTGCTATGTACGATTACGGATGTGGGGTTGTTTGTGGGTATCCATGGTGATAGGGTGTTTGTGTTGATTAAGTAGGTAATGTCTTATGCACGATAAACGTTATATGTATTACTAGATATGCATGGGGGAAGTAGTTTAATGTACGATTAAACATGGATGTACTATGTACTCTCATGAATTATATGTACTGTACCATTATTAATGGGGAGGTGCATTAATGCACGACGTACATAGCGGCGCGTGTTGTATGCGCGGGGAGTCAGTGAATGTGCAAACTACAGAGAGTAGTTTATTAAGAATGTCAGCTTTGGGTGCTGATGGTGGGACTTTGAGTCTCCTCTTTGATGTCCTAGGAAGGGTTGCGCTTCATTTCTGGTTTACAAGACCAGGGTAATTGTTATACTACGAGGACCTTCATTTGAGTAGCTTATTCTCGATTAAACTGCAGGTTGGTATGAGAATGAGGATTAAGAAGAAATAGAGGAAGGATGCTAGTTGGCCAATAATGATGAATGGGTGTTCAACAGGTTGTCCTCCGATTCATGTTAGCGTGAATAAGTCGGCTACGAGGATTCAGAAGAGAGTTTGGCTGATTGGTCGGAATATTATACTTCGTTGTTTGGATGTGTGGAGGAGAGGTATAATTGCTAGGATGGCAATTGATAGTATAAGGGCTAGTACGCCGCCTAGCTTGTTAGGGATAGAGCGGAGAATGGCGTAGGCGAATAGGAAGTATCACTCAGGCTTGATGTGTGGTGGTGTGTTGAGTGGGTTGGCGGGGGTGTAGTTGTCTGGGTCACCTAGGAGGTCTGGGGAGAATAGGACTAAGGTTAGGAGGAGAGCGATTAGGAGAAGGAAGCCTAAGGCATCTTTGATTGTGTGATAGGGGTGGAATGGGATTTTGTCTGCGTCTGAAATGATTCCTGTGGGGTTGTTTGAGCCTGTCTCATGAAGGAATAGTAGGTGAACTATAGCTAAGGCGGCAATGATGAAGGGCAGGATGAAGTGGAAGGCAAAGAATCGGGTGAGGGTAGCTTTGTCTACTGAAAAGCCGCCTCAGATTCATTGGACGAGGTCAGTACCGATGTATGGGATAGCAGATAGGAGGTTAGTGATTACAGTTGCCCCTCAGAAAGATATTTGTCCTCATGGTAGGACATAGCCCATGAAGGCAGTTGCTATAACTGCGAATAGTAGTAGAATTCCGATGTTCCATGTTTCTGAGTAGGTGTAGGAGCCATAGTAAATGCCTCGGCCTACATGCAAGAACAAGCAGATGAAGAACATGGATGCGCCGTTAGCGTGTAGGTAGCGGATAATTCAGCCGTAGTTTACGTCTCGGCAGATGTGAGTGACTGATGAAAATGCGGTTAATGTGTCTGATGTGTAGTGTATGGCTAGGAACAGGCCGGTGATAATTTGGATGCCTAGGCATAGTCCCAGGAGGGACCCGAAGTTCCATCATGTGGAGATGTTTGAGGGGGTTGGGAGGTCAATGAGAGAGTGGTTTACGATTTTTATTAGGGGGTGGTTCTTTCGAATGTTGGTCATTAGGTTCTTGTAGTTGAACTACAACGGTGGTTTTTCATATCACTAGTCATGGTTGGAGCCCATGCAGGAATTATGACATACTATGTGTTGCTATTAAGCATGTTATTTGTTGCAGGTTTTGTTGGAATTTCTTCTAAGCCGTCTCCTATTTACGGTGGGTTGGGTTTAATTGTGAGTGGGGGTGTGGGTTGTGGTATCATTTTAAGTTATGGGGCGTCGTTTTTAGGGTTAATGATGTTTTTAGTGTATTTAGGGGGTATGCTGGTAGTGTTTGGGTATACGACTGCGATGGCTACGGAAGAATACCCTGAGTCTTGGGGATCGAATGCAGTGGTTCTGGGGACGTTGGTTGGGGGGTTGGTTATGGAGCTGGCTTTGGTTGGCTTGTTTATAGGGGATGGGGTCGTTGGTTGGGGGGCGGAGTTAAAGAGTTTTGAAGTTATGGGCATGTTTGGAGGCGAGGAGAGTGGTTATGTTCGGGAGGATTCAATAGGGGTGGCTGCCTTGTATGGCCGCGGAGGGTGGTTGATGTTGTTGGCTGGTTGAATGTTGTTTGTTAGTATTTTTGTTGTGATTGAGATCACTCGGGGGTTTAGATTAGGATAAAGATGGCTAGTGAAATTGAGATTAGGAATGATAGGGAGTAGAGTTTGATTAATCCCTTTTGTGTTGAGATTAGGGAGGATATGTTTATTTGGATGGAGGCAATTGTTTTTGGGATTGCTTTTTCGGTTCATGTCATATCTAGGGTGGTGGTTGCAGTGTTGAGGCTGAACAGTAAGCTGGCGTAAGGGACTAGGCGGTGTATAGTTGTGGGGAAGAATCCTAGGAGGTTAGAGAAGTAGAATGGTTTTGAGCGGGGGTCTAGTTTTAGGTTGAGTGTTAGTTGGTTGAGTTCTATAGCTAGTAGGAAGCCTAGGATGGTGACTATTAGGGCTGCTATTTTTGTGTAGGGGGGTATGGTTATAGGGGGTGTAGTGAAGGGCGGGATGTTGTTTGAAATGAGAAAGCCTGCGAAGATGCTTCCTAAGGCAAGGCGTTTAATTGAGTTAACTAGGGAGGGGTTATTTTCATTGATGGTGATTATGGGAGGGAAACGGGGTTGGTTGAGTAGGGCGAAGAAAATGATTCGAGTGCTGTAGATAGCTGTTATAGAGGTAGCAATTAGAGTTAGTAATAGGGCTCAGGCGTTTGTATACGATGTGTTAACTGCTTCGATGATAAGGTCTTTTGAGTAGAATCCTGTTAGGAATGGTATGCCTGTTAGTGCTAGGCTGCCAATTGTGAGTGCTGATGATGTGAATGGCATAGTTTTGAATAGACCTCCTATTTTTCGAATGTCTTGTTCGTCATTGAGGCTGTGGATGATCGACCCAGAGCACATGAATAACATAGCTTTGAAGAAAGCATGGGTGCAGATGTGTAGGAAAGCAAGATGGGGTTGGTTAATTCCGATTGTTACTATTATTAGGCCTAATTGGCTTGAGGTGGAAAATGCGATGATTTTTTTAATGTCGTTTTGGGTTAGGGCGCATAGGGCTGTGAATAGGGTTGTCAGGGCCCCTAAGCATAGGATTAGGGATTGGGCTAGTTTGTTGGATTCTAAAATTGGATAGAACCGAATTAATAGGAAGACCCCGGCTACAACTATGGTACTGGAGTGGAGTAGGGCTGATACGGGGGTTGGACCTTCTATCGCTGCTGGTAGTCATGGGTGGAGGCCAAATTGTGCTGATTTTCCTGCGGCTGCTAGGATCAGGCCCATTAGTGGGAGGGTGAGGTTGTTTTGGTCTAATATAAAAATTTGTTGAAGTTCCCATGAGTTTATGTGGACAAAGAATCATGCTATAGATAGGACGAAGCCAATATCTCCGATTCGATTATATAGGATTGCTTGCAGGGCCGCTGTATTTGCGTCCGTTCGTCCGTACCATCAGCCGATTAGTAGGAATGATATGATACCTACCCCTTCTCAGCCAATAAAGAGTTGAAATAGGTTGTTAGCCGTGACTAGGATCATTATAGTGATTAAGAATAGGAGGAGGTATTTGAAGAAGCGGTTGATGTTGGGGTCTGAGTGTATATATCATAGGGAGAATTCTATGATGGACCATGTGACAAATAGTGCAATTGGGATGAATAGTATTGAGAAAAAGTCTAGTTTGAGGTTAATAGAGAGTTTAATAGTGTTAATTGTTGTTCAGTGTCAGTTCGATAATATTATCTCTTGATTTGTGTAAAGAAAGATAATTGCTGGCAATAGGCTGATTATGAAGGCTAGTGAGACTGAGTTTTTTACGTAAGTAGGAAAGGTAGGGTGGAAGTAACGATTGGTGAGGGATGTTAAAATAGGCAGTGTGAGAATAAGTATTGTTAGAGCACATAGGGTGGGGAATAGGTTGATTGCTTTTATTTGGAGTTGCACCAATTTTTTGGCTCCTAAGACCAACGGATAACTACTATCCTTTAAAAGCCGGGGAAGCCATATTGTCATATATGGTAGCAGGAATTAGCAGTTCTTGCATTCTTCCTCGGTAGATAAGAGGTTGTTAGTCTCTATTACTAGACTCACAATCTAGTGTTTTGTTTAAACTATATCTGCAATATGTAATGCCGAGGATGATTTTAGGGTTGATTGATAGAAGGATTAACGGGAGGAGGTGGAGGAGGATAAGGGCATGTTCGCGTGTGAAGGAAGGAGTAATATTATTGATGTGGTATGTGAGTTTACCTCGTTGGGTTGTGGATAGCATGTAGAGAGTGTAGAGGGCGGTGATTAGCATGTTAGTGCCTGCTAGGATGATTGTAAGGTTAGATCAAGAGAATGATGAGATAATTACAAATAATTCTCCGACCAGGTTGATGGATGGGGGTAGTGCTAGGTTAGCCAGGCTTGCTAGGAGCCATCATGCGGCTATAAGGGGGAGGATTGTTTGTAACCCTCGGGCTAGGATTATTGTTCGGCTGTGGGTACGCTCGTAATTGGTGTTGGCTAAGCAGAATAATATAGATGAGGTGAGGCCGTGGGCGATTATTAGGGCTGTGGCTCCTATGAAACTTCATGGGGTTTGGATCAGGATTGCAACGATTACGAGTGCTATGTGGCTAACAGATGAGTATGCGATTAAGGACTTTAGGTCTGTTTGTCGTAGGCAGATGGAGCTTGTTATAATTATCCCTCACAGGGACAGCAGGAGGAAGGGATAGGCTATGTACTCAGTTACGGGGTTTAGGATCAGTGTTAGGCGCATTATACCATATCCGCCTAGTTTTAATAGAACTGCTGCTAGGACTATGGAGCCTGCGATGGGAGCTTCTACGTGGGCTTTGGGCAGTCAGAGGTGTAGTCCATATAAAGGTATTTTTACTAGAAATGCTATTATACAAGCTAGTCATAGAAGGGAGTTTGATCAGGAGTCAGTAAGTGGGCGAGCTAGAATTTGAATGATTAGGAAGTTGAGGGTCCCAGAGGTGTTGTGGATATAGAGTAGGGCTACTAGGAGGGGGAGTGACCCTGCTAAAGTGTAAAATAGAAAATAGGTCCCTGCGTTTAGTCGTTCTGTTTGGTTGCCTCATCGGGTGATAATGATGAGTGTGGGGATGAGGGTGGCTTCAAATAGGACATAGAATAGGATTAGTTCGGTGGCTGAAAATGTCATGATTAGGAAGATTTGTAGTAGCACTAGTATTGAGATGAATAGTTTTTTTCGTGGGGGGTTTTCTTTGGATAGGTGGTTTTGGCTAGCAATTAGTATTAGGGGGAGTAGTCAAAATGTTAGGATTAGGAGAGGTGTGGATAGTGGGTCGGATGAGAATATTAGGGAGAAGTTTAGGTTGTGGATGTTGGGTTGGTATATTAGTATAAGTGCTACTAAGCTAATTAGAAGGCTATGGGTTGTTGTATTAATTCATAGTGTTTTGTTGTTAGACCATCAGGTCAGGGGGAGTAGCATGATTGTTGGGATGATTAGTTTTAGCATTGTAGGAGATTTAGGTTGTGGACATAGTCCATACCGTAAGTGTTGGAGACCATGACTAATAGGGCTAGCCCAACAGCAGCCTCACAGGCTGCGAAAACTAGAAGTACTACTGGGAATATGAAGGAGATAGTAAAGTTTATGTTGAGAGAGATGATTGTGGCTAGTATGAATAAGGATAGTATTATGCCCTCTAGACATAGGAGTGATGATATGAGGTGGGATCGATAGACGAATATACCAAGTAGGGCTACTATGAAGGCTACTATGATGTTTAGGGTGGTGATAGACATGTTGATAATTATGGGCAATCCATAGTCTAATGAGTCGAAATCATTTATTTTTGTCTAAACTAATTATCATATTCAACTCATTCTAGGCCTTTTTGGATTCATTCGTATGCTAGGCCTATTGCTAGAACTGAAATTAGGAGCAGCGCAATGGTGAGTATTAGTGTTGGGTCGTTGGTTTGGGTGGCTCAGGGGAGGGGAAGGAGGAGAGCGATTTCTAAGTCGAAAAGTAGGAATGTGATGGCGACAAGGAAGAATTTTAGTGAGAAAGGCAGGCGGGCTGAGCCTATAGGGTCGAAGCCGCATTCATAGGGGCTAGCTTTTTCAGAGTATGAGTAGGTTTGTGGCAATCAAAATGCAACAGTAATGAGGATTATAGGAATTAGAGTGTTGATAAATAATGCTAGTATTAGATTTATTACTTCATTCTGGGTTGCAACCAGAGCTGACTGATTGGAAGTCAGTTGTACTAGCTATACTAAGGAAGTAAGATCCTCATCAGTAAATGGAAACATAAAGGAATAGTCAGACTACATCAACGAAGTGTCAGTACCATGCGGCGGCTTCGAATCCGAAGTGGTGGTTAGACGTGAAGTGGAAGTTGAATTGCCGAAGCAGGCAGACAGTTAGGAAAGTAGAACCAATAATTACATGGAGGCCGTGGAATCCAGTTGCTATAAAGAATGTTGAGCCGTACACCCCGTCCGAGATTGTAAAGGATGTTTCATAGTATTCGGAGGCTTGGAGGAGGGTAAAGTAGGCCCCTAGGAGGATAGTGATTAACAGGGCTTGTTGTATGTTTTTTCGGTTTCCTTCTATGAGGCTATGGTGTGCTCAGGTAATAGATACGCCTGAGGCTAGTAGGACGGAGGTGTTGAGGAGCGGAACTTCCAGTGGATTTAAGGGGGTAATGCCTACGGGTGGTCAGCAGCCGCCTAGCTCTGGAGTAGGGGCTAGGCTTGAGTGGTAAAATGCTCAGAAAAACCCTGCGAAAAAGAAGACTTCTGAGACAATAAATAGGACTATTCCATAGCGAAGGCCTTTTTGGACAATCGGTGTGTGGTGTCCTTGGAAGGTGCCTTCTCGTACGATATCACGTCATCATTGATATATGGTAAGGGTGTTGGTTAGGAGGCCAATGGATAGGAGGATGAAAGAGTGGAAGTGGAATCATATCACTAGGCCTGATGTCATCAGGAGGGCAGATAAGGCTCCTGTGAGTGGCCATGGGCTGGGGTTTACTATATGGTAGGCATGGGTTTGGTGGGTCATTAAGTATTGTCATGTAGGTAAAGGCTTACTAGAAGTGTGAAGACGTAGGCTTGAATTAATGCTACAGCGAATTCTAAGCCGGTCAGTAGGAGAAGGATGATGAATGTGATTGTGGCGGTTGTGGGGCTGATGGAGGTTAGGGCTAGTGTGGCTCCGCCAATTAGGTGTATTAGAAGGTGACCTGCAGTAATGTTGGCGGTGAGTCGTACGGCTAGGGCAATCGGTTGAATAAAAAGACTAATTGTCTCAATGATTACAAGCATAGGGATGAGTGGAAGCGGGGTTCCTTGGGGAAGAAAGTGTGCTAGCGAGGCTTTGGTCTTGTAGCGGAATCCCGTAATAACTGCCCCAGCTCAAAGTGGAATTGCCATGCCCAGGTTTATGGATAGCTGTGTGGTTGGGGTGAAGGAGTGAGGGAGGAGGCCTAAAAGGTTAGTTGAGCCGATAAATATGATCAGGGAAATTAGTATCAGAGATCAAGTTCGACCTTTAGGGTTGTGGATTATTATCATTTGTTTTAAAATGAGTTGAACTAGTCATTGTTGTATTGCAACGAGTCGGTTGTTAATGAGACGCGTGGGAGTAGGAAATAAGATGATTGGGAATATGATGATTAGGATTACGATGGGTAAGCCTATGATTGAGGGGGTAATGAAAGAGGAGAATAAATTTTCGTTCATTTGGATTCTCAGGGTGTAGGTTGTTTAGTTGATTCTAAGCCTGTGGGTGAAGGGTTTGCAGGGAAGATGTACTTGTGGAATTTAAGTTGAATTAGGGAGAATAGTGAGATTAATATTGAGAGGATGGTAATAAATCATGTGGAAGTGTCTAGTTGTGGCATCTCATTATGGAGAGGTAAGGGCTCTCAGTCTTTAACTTAAAAGGTTAATGCTTACTAGCTTCATAATGTTCTTATAGCATTGATGATGATCAGGCTTCAAAGTGTTTTAGGGGCACAAGTTCAAGGACGATTGGTATAAAGCTGTGATTTGAGCCGCAGATTTCTGAACATTGGCCGTAAAATAGGCCAGGGCGGGTGGATATAAGTGTTGCCTGGTTTAGTCGCCCTGGAATAGCATCTGTTTTTAGACCTAGTGATGGTACAGCTCATGAGTGTAGAACGTCTTCTGATGAAATTAACATGCGTACGGGTAGTTCTATGGGAAGGACTACTCGGTTATCTACTTCTAGCAGTCGTAGTTCTCCTGGTTTTAGGTCGGATGTTGGGACTATATAGGAGTCGAAGTTCAGGTCTTCGTAATCAGTGTACTCATAGCTTCAGTATCATTGGTGTCCTATTGTTTTGACTGTCAAGGATGGGTTGTTGATTTCGTCTATTATGTACAGGATACGTAAGGAGGGGAGGGCGATGAGAACTAGAATGATAGCTGGCAAGATTGTTCAGATTGTCTCTACTTCTTGAGCGTCTATTGTGCTAGTATGTGTGAGTTTGGTAGATAGTATGAGTGCAATGATGTAGAGAACCAGAGTACTGATTACGAAGACAATTATAAGTGTGTGATCGTGGAAATGTATAAGTTCTTCTATGATTGGGGAGGAGGCATCTTGGAAGCCTATTTGGGATGGATACGCCATAGAGATATACGAGTGGTTGGCTCGTGATTTAATCTCGACAAGATTATGTAATGCTTTACTAATATCTCATTGAGAAAGTCATAGAGGTTATGTGGTTGGCTTGAAACCAATTAATGGGGGTTCGATTCCTTCCTTTCTTGTCCTAGGCTTTAACATAGGCAGGCTCTTCAAATGTGTGATAGGGAGGAGGACAGCCGTGGAGTCACTCTAGGTTAGTTGTTGTGAGTTCAACGGTTGAGACTTCTCGTTTGGAGGCGAATGCCTCTCAGATTATGAAAATTATGATTATTACGGCTGTTAGTGAGATGAAAGAGCCTATAGAAGATACTATGTTTCATGAGGTATAGGCGTCTGGGTAGTCAGAATAACGTCGAGGCATGCCAGATAAGCCTAGGAAGTGTTGAGGGAAAAATGTGAGATTCACTCCAACAAACATAACGGCGAAGTGAATTTTTGCTCATACGGGGTCTAAAGTGTAGCCTGAGAATAAAGGGAATCAATGTGCGAATCCGCCTATAATGGCAAATACAGCCCCTATTGATAAGACATAGTGGAAGTGGGCTACTACGTAATAGGTGTCGTGTAGAACAATGTCTAGTGATGAGTTGGCTAGGACAATGCCTGTTAATCCCCCAATTGTGAACAGGAAGATAAAGCCTAAAGCTCAGAGTATAGCAGGTGATCATTTAATATTACCTCCATGCAGTGTAGCCAATCAGCTGAAGACTTTTACGCCTGTGGGGATGGCAATAATTATTGTAGCTGATGTAAAATATGCGCGAGTATCTACGTCTATGCCTACTGTAAATATATGATGAGCTCAGACAATAAATCCTAGGAAGCCAATAGATATCATAGCCCAAACTATTCCTATGTAGCCGAAAGGTTCTTTTTTGCCTGAGTAATAAGTGACAATGTGAGAGATAACACCGAAGCCTGGTAAGATCAGGATATAAACCTCAGGGTGGCCAAAGAATCAGAACAAGTGTTGGTATAGAATAGGATCTCCGCCTCCTGCTGGGTCGAAAAAGGTTGTGTTTAGGTTTCGATCGGTTAAAAGTATAGTGATGCCTGCTGCCAGGACTGGCAATGAGAGCAGCAGCAGCACGGCTGTAATAAGGACAGATCAAACGAAAAGAGGGGTTTGGTATTGGGACATGGCTGGGGGTTTTATGTTAATAATTGTTGTAATGAAGTTAATGGCGCCAAGGATTGAAGAGACACCAGCTAGGTGAAGAGAGAAAATTGCTAGGTCTACGGATGCTCCTGCATGGGCTAGATTACCGGCTAGTGGGGGGTATACTGTTCAACCAGTTCCTACTCCAGCCTCTACCATGGAGGATGCTAACAGAAGTAGAAATGAGGGGGGTAGAAGTCAGAAGCTCATGTTGTTTATTCGGGGGAAGGCCATGTCTGGTGCACCAATCATCAATGGCACTAGTCAGTTACCGAATCCTCCGATTATGATAGGTATTACCATGAAGAAAATTATAACAAATGCATGGGCTGTGACAATCACATTGTAAATTTGGTCGTCCCCTAGGAGGGTCCCAGGTTGACCAAGTTCGGCTCGAATGAGGAGGCTTAGGGCAGTGCCTACTATCCCAGCTCAAGCGCCGAATAGTATATACAGGGTACCGATGTCTTTGTGGTTTGTAGAGAATAACCAACGGTTGATGAACATAAGTAGGGTAAGGTGGTCGAATGAGGCATTAGGCTGTAAATCTAATCATGGGGGTTTGAGTCCCCCTCTTACCAAGCCCTGAGGTGATTTATCATGTTGAATTGCAAATTCAAAGGAGCAGCTTCAACCCTGCCGGGGCTTCTCCCGCCTTTTACCCTTGCGGCGGGAGAAGTAGATTGAAGCCAGTTGACTAGGGTATTTAGCTGTTAACTAAATTTTCGTGGGGTTGGATCCCACCAATCTAGGGGGACTTAGCTTAAGTAAAGTATCTGGTTTGCATCCAGGAGATGTGAGATAGCTCTTGCAGTCCTTAGGCAGAAGTTAAGTATTTGCTACTTGCTTGGAGCTTTGAAGGCTCTTGGTCTAGTTTAACCTAAACTTCTAATATCAGGTGGTAAATAGGGGGAGGAGGGGGAGGGAGAGAGTTGATAGGGTGATTAGGGGCGATAGGAAGTAGGCTTGGTTTTTGAACTCGAATTGTCATTTTATTTTAGTGTTATTCGTTGTGGGGAATATTGTTAGGGAGGTTGAATAGATTAGTCGTATGTAGAAGTAGAGGTTAAGGAGTGCTAATATGGCTATCAGGGTTGGAAGGATGATACTGTCATTTTTAGTGAGCTCGTTGATAATAGCTCACTTAGGCATGAAGCCGGTGAGTGGGGGTAGGCCTCCTAGTGATATTAGAATGGTGAGTACGGCTGCTGTTATTAGCGGTGCTTTGTTCCATGTTTGGGCTAGTGAGAGCGCTGTTGTGCTAGAATTAATGATGAGGAGTATAAATATGGGAATTGTTAGGATGATGTAGATGATAAGGTTAAGGAGTATGATGTCTGGGTTATATGTTAGGATGACTGATATTCAGCCTATATGGGCAATTGATGAGTATGCTAGGATTTTTCGGAGTTGAGTTTGGTTCAGGCCTCCTCAACCTCCGATTATAATGGAGAGAAGGCCTATAAGGGTGAGTAGCGTGGTGTTTAGGGAGTTGTGGATTTGGTATATAATGGAAAGGGGGGCGATTTTTTGTCATGTTAGTAGAAGAAGGGCCGATTTTAGGTTTACCCCTTGGGTAACTTCTGGGACTCAGAAGTGGAAGGGGGCTACTCCTAGTTTTATGGTCAGTGCGGTTATTATTAGTAGGGGCGGGAGTTGGTTGTTGGGGTTGAGGACGGTTCAGTGGCCTGAGTATATAAGGTTCAGGATGATTGCTATTATTAGTATTATTGAGGCTGTAGCTTGGGTGAGGAAATATTTTGTTGCGGCTTCTGTGGATCGTGGGTTGTTTTTGTAGGTTAACAATGGGATAATAGAGAGTATGTTTATTTCTAGGCCGATTCAGGTTAGTAGCCAGTGGGAGCTGAATGTGGCGATGGCAGTGCCTGATATGAGTGTGAGGGTGATTATGGCTAGGACTAGGGGGTTAATTAGTACGGGAAGGGTATAAACCAACATTTTCGGGGTATGGGCCCGATAGCTTATTTAGCTGACCTTACTTAGAGTGTGGTGTAGTGGGTAGCACGGAGAATTTTGAGTTCTCAGGGATGGGTTCGAGGCCCAAGGCTCTAGAAACAAGGGGATTTAAACCCCTATTATTTACTCTATCAAAGTAACTCTTTTGTCAGACATGTTTCTATGTATATGGGGGGATGCTTGCTAGGAATACTGGCATAGATACGTGTCATATGCACATGGCTAGGGTTAGAGGTAGGAAGTTTTTTCATAGGAGGTGCATGAGTTGGTCGTATCGGAACCGTGGGTATGATGCTCGGATTCATAAAAATACTATTGTTAGTAGGAGGGTTTTGATGGCGAAGTTAATTGTGAAGAGTTGAGGGTTTTGAGGGTCGTGGGATGCTCCTAGGAATAGGGTGACGGTGAGGGCGTTTATTATGATGATGTTCGTATACTCGGCTAAGAAGAATAGGGCGAACGGTCCGGCGGCGTATTCTACGTTGAAACCTGATACTAGTTCGGATTCTCCTTCGGTTAAGTCGAAGGGAGCCCGGTTTGTTTCTGCTAGAGTTGAGATGAATCATATTATAGCTAAAGGCCACGCTGGGATGAGGATTCATATGTATTCTTGGGTGTCAATTAGGGAGGATAAGGTAAAGGATCCGTTTATGAGGAGGACTGATAGGAGGATGATGGCTAATGTAACTTCGTAGGAGATTGTTTGTGCGACGGCTCGTAGTGCTCCGATGAGGGCGTATTTAGAATTTGAGGCTCATCCTGATCATAGGATGGAGTACACTGCTAGGCTGGAAGTTGCTAGGATGAATAGGATACCCATATTTATGTTGACTAGGGGGTATGGTATGGGAATAGGGATTCATATTGTTAGGGCTAGAGTTAGGGCTAGTGTGGGGGCGATAATAAATAGAAATGGGGAGGATGTTAAAGGGCGGAGAGGCTCTTTGGTAAATAGTTTTACTGCGTCAGCAAGGGGTTGGAGTAGTCCATACGGGCCAACGACGTTAGGGCCTTTGCGGAGTTGCATGTAGCCTAGGATTTTTCGTTCAACTAGAGTGAGGAAAGCTATGGCTAACAGCACAGGGAGGACTAAGAGGATGATGTTGGCTAGGAACATGTTGTTAAGAAGAGGAGTTGAACCTCTGAGTATAAAGTTTTAAGTTTTATGCATTTACCGGGCTCTGCCATCTTAACAAGCCCTGGTCTCGGGCAGGGTGGAATTAGTTTACTAGATTAAGATTGTTTCATCTATTGGGCTTAGAGCGCTGGGGTGCAGTGGGCTCTACTCCTCTTGTCCTTTCGTACTGGGAGGAGTGGGTGAATAGATAGAAACCGACCTGGATTGCTCCGGTCTGAACTCAGATCACGTAGGACTTTAATCGTTGAACAAACGAACCTTTAATAGCGGTTGCACCATTTGGGTGTCCTGATCCAACATCGAGGTCGTAAACCCTATTGTCGATATGGACTCTAGAATAGGATTGCGCTGTTATCCCTAGGGTAACTTGTTCCATTGATCAATAAATTGGGTCAATTGATGGGTTAGTTGCTTAGACAGGTTAGTCGTGGCTATATTCATTCGGAGGTTGATCTGTGCTCCGAGGTCACCCCAACCAAAATTTCTGGCTTAGAGGCATAATTTGTTGGGCTCGTGTGGAGGGGTGATTTGTTTGTGTAAGCCAGTTAATTAAAGCTCCATAGGGTCTTCTCGTCTTATTGTCTTATCCCCGCCTCTTCACGGGGAGGTCAATTTCACTGACTTGGAGCGGGAGACAGTTGAGCCCTCGTGTTGCCATTCATACAAGTCCCTAATTAAGGAACAAATGATTATGCTACCTTTGCACGGTCAGGATACCGCGGCCGTTGAACTTGCGTCACTGGGCAGGCAGTGCCTCTAATACTTGTGATGCTAGAGGTGATGTTTTTGGTAAACAGGCGGGGCTTTGGTTTGCCGAGTTCCTTCCACTCCTTTTAATCTTTCCCTGAATGCACTCCTGTGTTGGGCCAACAGTAGAAATTACGTAAGTTTTCAGGTGTGGGTGTTTACGTATGGGTGTTAACTATCAGTGGGTATTCGATCTGATATAAACTTGTGCCAAGGAGAAAGTGGGTTCTTGTTACTCATATTAGCAGTGTTTCTTCTATAAGTATATAGATTGGTCCAGTGTTAGTGTTTTGGGAGTTCGTGGTTTATAGTGTGGAATTTAGTTTAGGGTTGAGGTTGAGCTTTAACGCTTTCTTAATTGATGGCTGCTTTTAGGCCAACTATGGTGGCGGGTAGAACTTACTCTCCAACTCAGGCTGTATCCTAACTCTAAGGGGCTGTCCCCTCTTAGACTAGATTTTATGCTTGCATTTTGATTATAGTCTCTGTTGGCAAGCATAAAGTCGAACTGAAATTCTTACTTGGACAACCAGCTATCACCGGGCTCGTTTGGCTTTTCACCTCTATCTGTAAGTCGTCCCACTATTTTGCCACATAGACGGGTTCGCTCTTAAGAAGCTGCTCACAGGTAGCTCGCCTGGTTTCGGGGTCTTTGACTAAAATTCTTTTTGCCAAGTGGTTTCTAGCTAATTCATTATGCAAAAGGTACAAGGGTGAATCTTTGCTTTTTAGCGCTGTTAACTGATCTTTCATCTTTCCCTTACGGTACTATCTCTATAGCTCCTGAGGTGTATTTCTATCTCCTATACTTTAAATATGGTGAATGTTTTGTTTTAATAGTGTGTTTAGTTATATGGGTGGGTGGTTGGGCTAGAAGTGGCTCAAAGTAGTCACGGTAATGTGAAATCTTCTGAGTGTAAGTCAGATGCTTTGGTTAAGCTACACTTTGGGTTTTCCAAGCACACTTTCCAGTATGCTTACCTTGTTACGACTTATCTCCTCTAGTACTTGTTGATATGTTATACTTATTTAGGGCATAGGGTTTCCAGGTAATTGAGGAGGGTGACGGGCGGTGTGTGCGTGCTTCATTGCCGAGTTCAACTAAGCTCTCTATTCTTAGTTTACTGCTAAATCCGCCTTTGGCCTGTGGTTTTCACAAGGGCTTTCGTATATATTCTTTAAGAAGAAAATGTAGCCCATTGCTTCCCACCCTATGGGCTACACCTTGACCTAACGTTTTTACGAGGGTTATTGAGCTTACTATTGCACCTTTTTAGGGTTTGCTGAAGATGGCGGTATACAGGCTGAGTTGGCAAAGGGTGGTGAGGTGGAGCGGGGTTTATCGATTATAGAACAGGCTCCTCTAGGGGGTATAAAGCACCGCCAAGTCCTTTGAGTTTTAAGCTGTTGCTAGTAGTCCTCTGGCGAGTAGTTTTGTTAGTACAACTATTTAAGTTTGTGGCTAGGCATAGTGGGGTATCTAATCCCAGTTTGGGTCCTAGCTTTCGTGTATTCAAGGATAATAAAGTCACTTTCGTTGAGGGGCTTAATTATAGCTATAGCTTTCTACAGCCTGGGTATCATTTAACTTTATTGCATTGTGGTCTTAAAACACTCTTTACGCCGGGGTTTGTTAATTTGGGTTATTCGTATGACCGCGGTGGCTGGCACGAAATTTACCAACTCTGGTGCAGTTTAACTTAGTCAAACTTTCGTTTATTGCTTAAGATTAATCACTGCTGTGTCCCTTGGGGGTGTGGTTGAGCAAGATATTTTGAGCTACTAGTGTGTGCTTAATATCAGCTCCTCTTAATCAATGTATGAGCTGGAGGGCATTTTCACCGGCTTGGGGATTCTTGCATGTGTAAGTTAACTGCGAACTAACAAAAAGGCTAGGACCAAACCTGTTGTGTTTATGGAGTTTAGGAACTCATCTAGGCATTTTCAGTGCCTTGCTTTGTAGTATAAGCTACATGAACTGGGTTGGGGTGGTGATTAAGTGCTATGTCAGTATTGTGGAGGTCAATTAATAACCATAAAATAAAAATTAAAATTTCTAGTTCACTAAGCCTGATTTTTTGCAAAATTTTGTAATTTTTGCATTGTTGGTTAATTGGGCTAGAAGGACTTTGGTTTGATACTTAAATAAATGGGGTGATGGCGGGCCTAGCCCGCCAAAAGAGAAATGATTTTTTAAGTGCTATGTCAGTATTGTGGAGGTCAATTAATAACCATAAAATAAAAATTAAAATTTCTAGTTCACTAAGCCTGATTTTTTGCAAAATTTTGTAATTTTTGCATTGTTGGTTAATTGGGCTAGAAGGACTTTGGTTTGATACTTAAATAAATGGGGTGATGGCGGGCCTAGCCCGCCAAAAGAGAAATGATTTTTTAAGTGCTATGTCAGTATTGTGGAGGTCAATTAATAACCATAAAATAAAAATTAAAATTTCTAGTTCACTAAGCCTGATTTTTTGCAAAATTTTGTAATTTTTGCATTGTTGGTTAGGTTTGGTGTGGGGTTAGTTGAAGTGTTGGTTGGGATAGTTATACCCAGTCACTCGCACTGAATAAGAGTCTTGTTTTTGGGGTTTGGCAAGACGTTAAGCTTAATTCAGGTGTTCTTATGAACCATAGGAACTTGTTAGAGTGGCTTATGGGGGGGTAGGGGGGGTTTGTTGAGATAATTTCAGTATTAGTATTGGGGTACACGTACACGTACACGTACACGTACACGTACACGTACACGTACACGTACACGTACACGTACACGTACACGTACACGTACACGTACACGTACACGTACACGTA